CTTTGAATATACTTGAAACAAGGACTCGGCTGTGTAATGACGATTATACAAAAGAATACTTATCAAAAAAATATGATCTTTTCCTGAACAAATCATATCGGAAAACAATCTATAAAAACTTTTCATCCCCAATCTTAAAACAAACTATGATAAAAAATTTCATACAGAAATTGGGGATAAATCGAATTCATGGTATCCTTCTTTCGGATACTGATTACCAAGAATTTAAACCGAAAATAAATAGATTTGATAAAAAAACATTCTCAACAGAAATTGTTGATTTCTTAACTTTCATTAATAGAATTGGTAGAGAATCAGGATCCACCGATGTAAATTGGAAGGTTCTTTCTTTATTTTCAGAAGGCAGAATAAGAACAAAATATTTAAAATATTTATTAACTCAAATTGTAACTGATGTTAATGATCAAAAAATTATTAGAAAATCGACTAGAATAAAAGAAATCAGTAAAAAAGTCCTTCGATGGTCATACAAATTAATAACAGAGTTAGAACAACAATCGGGAGAATATCAGGAAGACGTGCCTGTAGATCATGAAATTCGCTCAAGAAAAGGCAAAAGTGTAGTGATTTTTACTGCTAACAAGGAAGATACTGATCCTAATACCGATACGACTACGTTCGATCAAACAGACACGGACGAAGTGTCTTTAATACGCTATTCACAACAATCAGACTTTCGGCGAGGTATAATCAAGGGTTCTATGCGGTCTCAAAGGCGTAAAATAGTAATTTTAGAATTATTTCAAGCAAATGCGCACTCCCCTCTTTTTTTGGACAGAATACAAAAAAAACCTCTTTCTTTTTTTGATATCTCCGCGTTAATTAAACTCATTTTTAGAAATCGGGTGGGGGAGGGGGAAGCATTAAAAATTTTAGAGTATATAGAGGAACAAACAAAAAAAGAAGAAAAAAAAGAAAAGAACAAAAGAAAAGAGAACGCGCGAATAGAGATAGCAGAGGCCTGGGATACCATTCCACTTGCGCAAGTAATAAGAGGTTGCATGTTACTAACTCAATCTATTTTTAGAAAATATATTCTATTACCTTCATTCATAATTGCGAAAAATATTGTACGTATACTCCTATTTCAACTTCCTGAATGGTCTGAGGATTTCCATGAATGGGATAGAGAGGTACATGTGAAATGTACTTATAACGGTGTTCCATTATCCGAAACAGAATTTCCGAAAAATTGGTTGACAGATGGCATTCAGATAAAAATCTTATTTCCTTTCTGTTTGAAACCTTGGAACAAATCGAAACTAGGATCCTCTCAGAAAGATCTAATGAAAAAGAAAAAACAAAAATCATCTTTTTGTTTTTTAACAGTTTGGGGAATGGAAGCCGAACTTCCTTTTGGTTCGCCCCGAAAACGCCTTTCCTTTTTTAAACCCATTTTTACGAAATTCAAAAAAAAAATTGGAAAATTAAAAAAGAAGTATTTTGGAGTTCTACTCGTTTTCAAAGGAAAAACAAAATTTCTTGGAAAACATTCAAAAGAAGCAAAAAAATGGGTTATCAAAAGTGTTGTTTTGATAACAAAAAAAATAAAAGAACTTTCAAAAGTCAATCCAATTCATCTATTTCGATTAAGAGAAGTCGAAATAGATGAATCGAAAGAATTAAAAGAAGAAAAAGATTCCCTAATAAGCAATCAGATAATTCACGAATCGTTGAGTCAAATTGCATCTCCGGGTTGGAGAAATTCTTCATTTACAGAAAAAAAAATGAAGGATCTGGCCGACCGAACAAGTACAATTCTAAATCAAATAGAAAAAATCTCAAAAGAGAAAAAAAAAGTAACTCCAAGAATAAATAATCTTATTAGTGCTAACAAAACAAACTATAATGCTAACAGATTCGAAAAGTTGCAAATATTAAAAAGAAGAAATGCTCGAATAATTTGTAAATTACCCCTTTTTTTGAAATTTTTTATTGAAAGAATATACACCGATATTTTTTTATCTAGCATTAATATTCCGAAAATGAATACAAAACTTTTTCTTGAATTAAAAAAAAAAATTATTGATAAATCCATTTTTATTAATTCAAGAAAACAAGAAATAATTAATAAAAAAAAGAAAAACCCAATTCCGTTTATTTCAAAGTCACTTAATAATATTAGTAATAGTAAAACCAACTCACATAGTTTTTATGACTTATCCGACATATCCCAAGCATATGTATTTTACAAATTATCACAAATCCAAGTTAGTAATTCGTATAAATTAAGATCTGTTCTTCACTTTCAAGGAATCCCCTTTTTTCCGAAACCCGAAATAAAAGATTCTTTTGAAACGCGAGGAGTGATTCATTCGAAATTGGGGGATAAGAAATTTCCGAGTTATGAAATGAATCAATGGAAAAACTGGTTAAGAGGACATTATCAATACAATTTATCTCAGATAAAATGGTCTAGATTAATACCAGAAAAGTGGCGAAATGCGCTTCATAAGCATCATATAGCTAAAAAGGAAATTGTAAGCAAATGGCATTCATATGAAAAAGACCCGTTTTTTGATTCCAAAAAACAATTTGAAGTATATTCATTATCTAATCAAAAAGAGAATTTTCAAAAAGACTATAGGTATGATCTTTTATCATATAAATTTCTTGATTATGAAAATAAAACAGAATGCTTTTTTTATAGATCTCCGTTTCAAGGAAATAAGAATCAAGGGGTTTCTTACACGTCTAAAGAGACCCTTTTGGATATGCCGAGAAACATCCCTATTAATAATTATTTAAATAATAATCTAGGAAGGGTCGATACTCTATATATGGAAAAAATGGCCGATAGAAAATATTTTGATTGGAAAATTCTCAATTTTTATCTTAAACAAAAAGTCGATATTGAGGCCTGGACCATGATCGATACCAATAGGAATCAAAATATTCAAATTATTACTAATAATTCTCAAATAATTTCTAAAAAAGATCTTTCTTATCTTATGATTCCAGAAAAAAATCCACCAAATTATCACAAAGGGTTTTTTGATTGGATGGGAATGAATGAAAAAATCCTAAAGGAGCCCATATCAAATCTGGAATCTTGGTTCTTCCCAGAATTTGTATTACTTTCTAGTGCATATAAAATGAAACCTTGGTTTATACCAAGTAAATTACTTCTTTTAAATTTGAATAGAAATGAAAATCAAAATTGTAGTGAAAATAAAAAGATCAATGAAAAGGAAAAGGGAAATTCTTTGATAGCATTGAAAAAAAAGTATCGAAATCAAAAAGAAAAAGAACCCATAAGTCGAGGAGATCTTGGATCCGTTCTCTCACAACCAAAAGATATTGAAGAAAATTATGTAGGGTCAGACATGAAAAAAGGGAAAAAGAAAAAACAATACAAAAACAAGACGGAAGCAGAACTAGATTTCTTCCTGAAACGTTATTTGCTTTTTCAATTAAGATGGGGCGATACTTTAAATCAAAGAATGATCAATAATATCAAGGTATATTGTCTCCTGCTTAGACTTGTAGATCCAAGAAAAATGACTATATCCTCGATTCACAAGAGAGAAATTAGTTTGGATATAATGCTAATTCAGAAGAATTTAACTCTTACAGAATTGATGAAAAGGGGAGTACTGATTATAGAACCCGCCCGCCTGTCTGGAAAAAAAGATGGACAATTTATTATGTATCAAACCATAGGTATTTCGTTGATTCATAAAAGTAAACACCAAACTAATCAAAAATACCAAGAGCAAGTATATGTTTCTAAGAATCATTTTGGTGAAGCTATTTCAACACATCAAAGAATAACCAAAAATAGAAATAAAAATCGTTTTGATTTTCTTGTTCCTGAAAATATTTTATCGTTTAAACGTCGTAAAAAATTGAGAATTCTAATTTGTTTCAATTCAAAGAATAGAAATAATATAGATAGAAATCCAGTATTTTGGAACGAAAAGAACCTAAAAAACAGCGCCCAAGTTTCACATGACAATAAGCATCTTGATAAAGAGAAAAATCAATTAATGAAATTAAAACTTTTTCTTTGGCCTAATTATCGATTAGAAGATTTAGCCTGTATGAATCGTTATTGGTTTGATACGAATAATGGCAGTCGTTTCAGTATGTTAAGGATAAATCTGTATCCACGATTGAAAATTTGTGGCTAATACATTATATCCTAGAACCCTATTCTATATAGAATATATATATTCTAGTAGGGGATGTGGGGTCTATGAAAGCAAAGAAATATCCGGATCCCATGTCTTGGCTCACATTTCAGTAATGTTTCAATTAGATCTTGAAATGAATCAACAGAACCTTAGAACTTTCTTCATTTTAGGTCTCAATTCAAATTCTTCGATGGAAAAATGTACCAACCCTTTATCTACCCCTATCTAAATCCAATTTCAAATTGAATTAAATGAATTGATTGGAATTCAGAAAATTAGAAGTTCATAAAGAATTTCAGATTAGATTATTGTATATACCACATTCAAATTAATGGCATTATTATTATTACTGATCAGTAAAATCCATATATGTAAAAAACGAAGGGAGATTTTTTGATGGTAAAAAATTCATTCATTTCGGTTATTTCTCAAAAAGAAAACAGAGGGTCCGTTGAATTTCAAGTATTCAGTTTCACCACTAAGATAAGGAAACTGACTTCCCATTTGGAATTGCACAAAAAAGACTCTTCATCTCAGAGAGGTTTGCGAAAAATTTTGGGAAAACGTCAACGACTGCTGGCCTATTTGTCAAAAAGAAATAGAGAACGCTATAAAGAATTAATCGGTGAGTTGGATATTCGTGAGATAAAAACTCGTTAATTTGAAGCGTGATACCGTTTGAGCTTAATCGTTTAAATTTTGATGAACTTCTTTTTACTTTCAGCAATGCATGGAAGAATGACTCGAGAAAAACTTATGATTGCACCAACTACAAGAAAAGACCTCATGATAGTCAATATGGGTCCTCAACACCCGTCAATGCATGGTGTTCTTCGACTGATTGTTACTCTCGATGGTGAAGATGTTATTGACTGTGAACCAATATTGGGTTATTTACATAGAGGGATGGAAAAAATTGCGGAAAATCGAACAATTATACAATATTTGCCTTATGTAACGCGTTGGGATTATTTAGCTACTATGTTTACAGAAGCAATAACCGTAAATGGACCCGAACGGCTAGGCAATATTCAAGTACCTAAAAGGGCTAGCTATATCAGAGCTATTATGTTGGAATTGAGTCGTATCGCTTCCCATTTATTATGGCTTGGCCCTTTTATGGCAGATATTGGAGCACAGACCCCCTTCTTTTATATTTTTCGAGAACGAGAATTGATATATGACCTATTCGAAGCTGCTACCGGTATGCGCATGATGCATAATTATTTTCGTATCGGGGGGGTTGCTGCTGATCTACCTCATGGCTGGATAGATAAATGTTTGGATTTTTGCGATTATTTTTTAAGCGAGGTTGCTGAATATCAAAAGCTTATTACACGAAATCCTATTTTTTTAGAACGAGTTGAAGGCATAGGCATTATTGACACAAAAGAAGCATTAAATTGGGGTTTATCGGGGCCAATGCTACGAGCTTCCGGAATACAATGGGATCTTCGTAAAGTTGATCGTTATGAGTGTTACGACGAATTTGACTGGGAGATTCAATGGCAAAAAGAAGGGGATTCGTTAGCTCGGTATTTAGTACGAATCAGTGAAATGACAGAATCCATAAAAATTATCCAACAGGCTCTGGAAGGAATTCCAGGAGGGCCCTATGAGAATTTAGAAATCCGGCGCTTTAATAGAATAAAAGACCCTGAATGGAATGATTTTGAATATCGATTTATTAGTAAAAAACCTTCTCCAACCTTTGAATTGTCCAAGCAAGAACTTTATGTAAGAGTTGAAGCACCAAAAGGAGAATTGGGAATTTTTCTGATAGGAGATCGGAGTGTTTTTCCTTGGAGATGGAAAATTCGACCCCCAGGTTTTATCAACTTGCAAATTCTTCCACAATTAGTTAAAAGAATGAAATTGGCTGATATTATGACGATACTAGGTAGCATAGATATCATTATGGGAGAAGTTGATCGTTGAAATGATAATCGATACAACAAAAATACAGGCTATCAATTCTTTTTCCAGATTGGAATCCTTAAAAGAAGTCTATGGAATCGTATGGACACTTGGCCCTATTTTAACGCTTGTATTAGGAATCACACTAGGTGTCTTAGTAATTGTTTGGTTAGAAAGAGAAATATCTGCAGGGATACAACAACGTATTGGACCCGAATACGCCGGGCCTTTGGGAATTCTGCAAGCTCTGGCAGACGGTACAAAACTACTTTTCAAAGAGAATCTTCTTCCATCTAGAGGAGATACTCGTTTATTCAGTATCGGACCATCCATAGCAGTCATATCCATTTTACTCAGTTATTCAGTAATTCCTTTTAGCTATCGATTTATTCTAGCCGATCTTAGTATTGGTATTTTTTTATGGATTGCCGTTTCAAGTCTTGCTCCCGTTGGACTTCTTATGTCGGGATATGGATCAAATAATAAATATTCCTTTTTAGGTGGATTAAGGGCTGCTGCTCAATCAATTAGTTATGAAATACCATTAACTCTATGTGTATTATCAATATCTCTACGTGCGATTCGGTAAGACAAAAAATCTACCCTATTTCTTTTCTTTCTAGCAAGAAAGTTAAATGAGTTGAATATCTATTTTTTTTATTCATCGTTGAGGTTGATGAATTAAATCAGATAGTTATATGAGTGAAATAAAACAGCTTCAAAATTTGCTGTTAAGGGAATTCAATCTCATTTCCTATGTACAAGAATTAAGTGAAAATAAATATAAACAGTCGAGACTATTTACCCCAAGGTTGTTTGATTAGTCATCGTGGCTTGGAGCGGGTTCAAAAGATCAACCATATGGGGTTTTATTATCTATTTCCATAGATATATTTCCCTAACGAGAGATTAAAAAAGACGAGTGGATGGTTAGGAAGACCAAGATACACAAAGGATTAGTAATGGAGATTCTGAAAAATTATCCAAAAGGATATTTCTTTTTAGAAAAGTAATTCAAATTGGGGCTTTAAATTGGTAGAAATGATTAAGAAGTACTCCCCACGATTTCGATCCAGAGTATGTTCCTATCCACCGATTAAGTAAATAACTATCAAGAACGAAGAAATCTTTTACTTTTGGTAATACCCCTTTTTCTGAGAAAGGAGAATAGGAACGAAATAAAATCGAAAGACTAGAATTGCAAAAAGAGATCTTTTTATTCAGAACTATTTTGATTTTATTTCTCTAAATAAAATTCTTGTTATGTAATGTCTAATTCTTTTTCGTAATCGAAAATGATAAAATAATAGGTTGAAATATCTATGTGATATTTCTTTTAAAAGTCTTTTTTATTCAAGGATAAAGTTCTTAATCAAGAAAGAAAAATGAAAATTCTTAAAAGATGAGATCAATTCAGAAGCATTTT